GCCCGCCCGTTTCACTTCCGTGCCGGAGGAAATGGGATTCGAACCCATGATACAATCTTCTTGTATGTCGATTTAGCAAACCAATGCCTTAAGCCACTCAGCCATACCTCCAAGTTGTTGATCGGAATGGAATTTGATGTGCCGGGTTTGGTTGGTTGCCCGAAGGGCTATCTGATCCGATCAACTGCGTAAGCCGTAGCGCGCTAGCGCGCGTACTCTTCCTCTATCTATAGAGCGAGACTCCACCCAAATCTGCCATTCGTTGGGCGACGCCTTCTTTTCTATGAACACCCCACCGCTGAATGATGAACTTTGCCAGTTTTCGCCTGCGACCCGACCGGGAGGGGAACACACAAGCCCTTACCCGCCTGAATGGAATGAATATCTCCCTCGTCTGGTCGAGAAGGGAGAAAGCCCGGGGAACTGGACTGTGACTCTTCTATTATATTACGAAGAAGTCCATTCTCGTCATGATCGATCCACGTCCTACCGTAGTGCCCGGAGAACCGGGCTTGCTTGGCTTACAAAGCTAGCTTACTAACGCGAAGTATTTTTTCGTTGATTGCACGAGCTAGCCAACAACCCCCCCTTACTCACCTCTCGCTCTATAAAAAGCCCTTTCTCAGGAGAGAAAGCTCCGCGAGCTGCCCCCTTACTCTATAGAAATGGATGGAAATGCCCGCCTTGATCAATGCGAAATTGATCGAGATGGGATCATGATTTGATTGGAAATGCGTAAGTAAGAGGAGATGGGAGTAACCGGGCGTTCTATATACTATGATTCGCCCTTTTCATTTCTTTCATTTTATAGAAACTAGTGATGTACTTCTATAGCCTTTAGCCTTTCTAGTGAAGTTCACTCCTTTGGTATTGGAAACCTCCTTATCTTATTTTAGCAGCAGAAAATTCCTTCCTCTTTGCTGCTACAACGCGCGGTTGCTATTAGCTTATTTATTTACTTGAGGCATAGGCATAGGCGGGATAGGGCTTTGCTTTAGCATAGGGCGAAAAAGAAGCTCTATAAGCCGAAATTGAGTACCCGCAAACCCTTGAGTTCCTTTTCTTTATCATAGGGTAGGGGGCGGCTTTGAAGCTATAGAAACAAAAAGGCTACTTACTTTGCGATAGGAGCTTGCGCGCGGCCCCCCAAGCTATATAGGAAATCAAATAGCATAGGCATCGCAGCGGCTACTCTTTTGCGCTAGGAGTTATGAATTTATCGTTTAGTTTTGCTTTCATTTAGGAGTGAAAAGGAACTTATGAGATGAACGTAATCTATATCTCTCCTTTCTTTGGTTAGGAACAATTCACAATAGCTTGCCTTAACATCGAATAACATAGCGAGCGGCTACTAGCTTGCTGCGGCTCTTACTTATGAGCTTAGGTTCCATAGCTTTAGGAGCCATTTATTTGGTGTAGAACCACATAGCTTGCTCCGAAACTATTGCATTGATAAGCAGGGCTTACCGGTACAATAAAGCAGTCCATTTATTAATCCTTCGCAAATGTTGCTCTAAAACTTTTTTAGCTTGAGCGAGTGCAATTTATATCATACTTGCTCGCGCAAGTCATTTCTTGCGCTCGCTCTAGCAGCAAGGATAGTTCTGCAAGGTAATTGCGCGGGCCTTACTAGCTTTGCCTGCTTGGTTGTACAGCTACTAAAGCAAGGCTATTTTGCTATTCTACAGCTTGAAAATGGCTCCTAAAGCTGACTACTAGCAAGAGCTATGCTCATTTTTTTTAGGGCTCCTAAAGTTATTGAATTGCTCTGCTCCTAAGCTACTAAGCTATCTAGGATCCGAAATTCTTTGATATTAAATACCTCCCTAAGCAAGATAGTTGCTCCTCTCCTAAAGTACTAGCACGAGCTAATAGCAAAAGCAAAGCTAGTAGCCAGCCGCTGCTATCTCTTCCTATATAGCATAGCTTCCAAATAGCCCAAAGCTATTGTCCTATAGAGCTTCCACCCTCCCTACGCTAAATCAAAGGAGCTACTAGAACAGCTAAGGTAGTAGCCTTTGATTTAGCTCTAGCAGCTAGGAATTGAGCTTTCAAGCTTTGGTTTCATTTAGCTGTAGCTTCTTTTTTTATTTAAAGCCTGTATCAGCTTGGAGCACACTCGATTGAACTCACACAGGGAGCAGTCTTACCCAACAACGGTGTTACAGGACGTCGACATTGGCTAATGAGGAGATTCGGCGGCAAAGAGCTGCTCGAAAAGGGTCATGGTTGGCCCAGTACATCCTCTTGTGCCTCGCCCCTGGGTCTTGGTGCCGAAGAAAAGGCTCGTGGCGCATGTGCGTGGATTAGGATTCTCGCGCCCTTAACAAGATCACAGTAAAGAATCGCTATCCTTTGCCAAGGATAGATGTCTGATTCCCATTTGACTAGTTAAGGGAGCCCGTTACTTCACCAAGATAGACTTAAAGTCGGGATACCACCAAGTGCAAGTGGTGGAAGGCGTTGGAAGACCGCGTTAAAGACAAGGCAAGAGTTATATGAATGGGTCGTCATGCCATTCGGCCCTATTACGGTAAGGCCAACGCACCTGCAACCTTTATGCGGCTGATGAACGATGTTCTTAGGCCTTATTTAGATTGGATGAATTCGTCACGGTCTACGACGACGACATCTGGTTTATAGCAAGACCTGGGAGGAGCATCTGAAACACGTAGAGGCTGTTCTAGAAGCTCTGCGTGAGCACCAGCTGAAAGCCCATACGGAGAAGAGCTTACTTATAAGCAAAAAGGGATGAGCTACCCAGATGAACGAAGAGCTAAAAGGAAGACACAAAGTCCAGTGGCAGGGCGGCGATCAGCCTTTAACTAAAAAAGCTTGTCCAATAAGTGGTTCTGCCGTGAGTGACTTCGTGAACAGCCGCTTCATATCATAAAGAGTGTAAATTTCCTTTGCCCGGCTCGCACAAATCGAAGTAGCGAGCATGAGAAAAAATATTTGCAGCTAAGCTAAGGCCAGAGCCAACCTCAGCGAAAGAGTTTTAAGTCATTTTTCCTATTTGATAAGGTTCTTACCAGGGTTAGCAGCCTTCTCGGCCCCTCTTATGGAATTGCTAAAGAAAAAGGTGACAAAACAAATAGGAAGAGGCCCATCGACAAGCCTTTGCGAAAATGCGAAAATAAAGGAGACCTTAGCGAACGCCCCAGTGATGATGCTCCAATAGCAGGAAAAACAAACAATATAGATAGCCAATGCTACTAGGGGAATGCCCCTTAGATTAGTTAGAACTGGGAAAAGTAGTTCTGGCCAAGTCTTTCTACCAGCTCCTTATTCAAGAAAGTCCCCACTCGCTGATCTCTGCGGATCTATTGACGGAGGGGATAACAAAAACGTAAAGGGGCCTGGCTTGGTTCACCCTCTCTGGTACATCCTAGGACATTAGAGTGAGATGTCGGCCATGAAATCCATCACTATACCGAGCAGATCACGGGCATTCACATCTCGGTCAAAGGGAACTGTGCGCGATTCTCTCGTGAATCGCCTTCAGCAAGGTATGGCACTCAGGGTCTGAACCCGGGGATAAATCTTTCTTCATAGATACAAGACATTCGTTGCTGATCTAAAAAAGATCTTCTCCCGTGGGCGTTAGCGGACGTTTTTCATTCTTCACCCGGTCCTTAGTAGCGTTGACAAAGGTAACCGGAGGTTTACTTTAGAAACGCGCTAAACAGGCCTATAGGTTCGCCTTTCTAATATAAGAAGTATATATAGAAGTATATATAATAAGCCGGATCGTCTGAAGCATGAACAGAATAGCCTTTGTTCCGAAGGCCTAGCGAGTTAAGCGAGTTCCTTCTTTTTTTTCAAAGGCGGTCCTTTTCTTTCCCCGGACCGATGACTCGCTTGTTCAGTACTGCTAACTATTATAGGGGGATGTCGTCCCCTCGGGACTACCAGTCAGTAGCTTCGGTTGTTGAATCTCGTGCAAGTTAGGTTGTGGTTGTATTGGCTGCAAGCGGAACGTAGGCGCTTTAGGTGTGTATTGACCATGCACTCTCGCGTCGTGTAATGTCGTATGTATTGTATGATAGAGGTGGTGCGGTGATTGACCTCAATGCTAATGGTTATCCCCAAGGTTCAACGAATGGAGCTATGATCGTACCCAGATAGAGATGGTGGTCTTCCTCTGATGTCTCCAAGTCGGCCATAATAGAATAGATAGGCGAAGCAGCCAATAGCAGTCTGTTCTCGCCTATCGATAGATAGCAGGTTGCTTCCAAGCTCAAACCATTTGAAACGGAATTGCTACTTTTTTCTTGTTATTGATAGAGTGGTATTCTCCGCCCCTGTAAAATAAAAGAAAGTAGAGGGGGAGAACTGGAAGAGAGAAGGAAAAAGAGCAAAGGATTTACAAGTATAATGGGAGAAGAATGGCTGACACGTTGACTGCCTTCGAGACTCTAAAATAGAAGCCAAGCGGTCTAACCCCCGGGGCGGACCCCAACCGAAAGGCGCTAGACGGACTAACGGCAAGCGAGATAAAGAAAGCAGCTGGCCCTATATGTAAAACCTTGCCGCGGGAGAGTCTTTCTCCAATGAGAATAAAGAAAGTTTTTGGGCAAGGCAAGAAAGGAACTCGCCCTTATCCACCAAGGGAGAAGAGCTGATTGCTGGCGATGACTTGGTGAAGGGAATCTATGAGAGAAGGTTCTCGAACCGGGTTCCGGCCGAATAGAGCGCGGAGCCAACGAGTTCAGTCGAACAACGTAACGAGTCTAAGGGCGGGATCAAGCTAAAAAAGAAAAGAAAAGGAATGGACGGGCGTAGGCTTAATAGTTAAGGCAGACCCCCCTGCTGATAGATATGAGATCAATGACTTAAAAGAAAAGACAGATGTCGAGAGAAACTGTTAGACTTCTTTATTGCGTTGCGAAGAGAGATCGAAGACGAAGATTTTATGACGCAGTGCGGGCACTGGATGGAAAAGAAAGAGAAGGGAACAACCTACCGGAAGGGCATACCTCAAGGAGCACCAATCTCCCCCGGCAAACATCTATCTGCACGAAGCCGACCTGTGGATAGAAATAAAGATGCAGGAAAGGAAAATGAAATCTAAAAGAGAAATATGCTTTGGGAGTGTGAGATAGGCGGGCGGGGAGTACGCAGCCGAACAACCGCAGGGGCTTCCAGCAGTGATAGCTGAACTAACCAGATGGGCCGCCCTGGAACTTACATTGAAATCGGAAATCAACGTCGGATCCCGGCTATCCGAAAAACGCAGACTGAAGCGGAGGATCACAAAATGCAACACAACAAGGGGCGAACCAAACGCTTGCGCGAAGGAAGAGGCTAATCAATCAGAATGGAGACAGGGAGGAGAGGCGAAAGATCGATTTTCGAGCTTGCAAGCAGCAAGCAACAACGGCTAAAAGCCGTTGCGCGCTAGCTTGTAGTTTAGGGGTATAGTAGGGGTGCCCCTTTCTAAAACTGTTCTCTAATATAAGTATAAGGAAGGGAAGCTTTTTGGAACCCTAGTTTCCCCAACCTATACCTTACTAATCAAAAGGGGCTTCCGTTTTTCAGCTGCATTGCACTGCCGCATAAACAATGGATCCGCCGGGCTGGATGAGCAGCCTTCTCTGGAAAGGAATAGTGAAAAGCCATGTCACTTGGAACTGGTTGCTTACTTACTTTTAGTAAGACCCCTTTTTTGGTAAGAAAAATTAGATTATTATTAGATAGGCATGGTTGTTTACAAGAGCTAGCTTCTAGATGTTCTTCGCCTGAACATACATATAGAAGAAGCAACCTTCTATCTGGCCTCTGTACCAGTACAGTAGTGGAGTGGCTTGCTACTTTCAATCAGAAAAGGAAGATTGAGCAAGGCAAGGGAGAAAGAAGTTGTCCTCTCTTCTCTGGTAACCCGCCGCCGCATATGTAGAAAAAGAGGGAGCGGGGAAGGAAGAACAGCCGTTTTACTTTGGCACATGAGGTGGCGGGTTTGGCTAGGTAACATAATGGAAATGTATCGGACTGCAAATCCTGGAATGACGGTTCGACCCCGTCCTTGGCCTCGAGGAGTGGTGAGCAGCACGGAACTTGAATCAATCAAATGGTAGGGCTTTCCTTTGTTATAAATCCACAGAAAACATTCTGGAACTTCCAAACCAAAGAAATGCAACATCAACATGAGAAGTCGCTTTTTACGTTACGCTTTCATTTTAATAATATAATTAAATGAATTCGGTAAGGGTAGAATACGCCCTATGGTCGATCGAAGGTCCTGTGCCATTTGAACTCAAATATATCTTACCTTAAATCCACCTTTGTCTAGCCAGCTCATAACAAAATGTTAGGCCGGCTGACACAACCGAATTGGTTGAGGAAAAGGAAACCCGCACTCCCGCCCCCAAAGCGGAGACCGAAGAACCGCCAGGTTGTCGAGGACACGTCTGAAGAGGAGGCGGGCGCCCTCTAAGTTTACCGCCCTACCCACTAATGGACTATGTATGAGGGGGGCAGGCGAACGGGAACCGACCGAAAACCCGAACCGCTTGACTGCCCCCTTCATACTCGATTCATTAGGGTTGGGGATAGATATGGAACCAATCAGAAGTGCAAAATCGCGCAAGCGAAGCCGGGAAACGGACCGCAGCGCAACGACTAGGACTCGTGTCGGAGGAGTTTTGAGCGGGAGCTACCACTCATGCAGCGGGGCAAGGACCCGCAACTCTCGAGGGGGCCACCAACCGCCCGAATCGCTGTAGCAACCCCCCTTTACTCAACGGATAGCGCTTATTCTCTTTCAATCAACAAAAAGAGAAATGGGGGAGAAAGAAAAGAAAGAGAGAAAGAGGTCTTTATTGAAGAGGCTTTGCACCTGAAATAGGACTAATGCAGATCCAGAAGACTGGGTCTGGGCTTTCGAAAAGATGAAGATGCAAGGGGGGTAAAGATAAAGTCTTTTGAACAACCAACCTGGCATAAGGATTCTAGCTCACCCACTTAAAGCAGATGGAGATTCCCGGACGGGGAAAAGTGGCACTCGGCATCTATCTATTAAACAACACCAAGAACAAAGCCATACCATGCCCTCGGGAGAAAGTAGTGATGATTGCCATGAATGCTGCCCTCGAGGACGTGTACAAGAAGGTCTTTGCCGATTCCTATCAACATGGTGCACCTCTTAGTAGAGGGGTGTGAAAAGGCCGTGGAGACTTTGACCGAATGAATGGGGATCAATTGATATCAATTTTGATATTGAGGAAGATAATCCAGGATGAACGCTTTTTTCATTCGCTATGCGCTGACTGGATGCGTACTCGCGTGATCAATCGATGGGCGGGGGAATTAATTGCGTGAATGACGAGACCGGCCTAACCTAAAGTAAAGGCTCTTCCCTCTCTTGATGGCGAATCTTGATTGACTGACACTAGAAACCGATTCGGAGAAAGAAGAAGCATGGCATGAGATAGGCGGCGGAAAAATTTCCGATAGCGAATTACTTGACTCGATGGATGGAGGGAGAGCCCTCCAACTCAAGCACGAAATCAATGTTGAGTCAACAATCAATCATCGAGAGGGGCACCAACCATCAAGCGAGATCGAGACCAGCCCATAGGGTTCCAACCCCGCGCTTCTTCAAATATCCCATATAACATAAAAGTAGGGGCTTCAAAGCTTTACTAACAAGCGAGAAACTTGACTTTGAGAAAGAAAAGGGGCGCGCTAACGAGCAAGAAAGGCCCCTTACTATAGACTCTAGATAGGGCGTTAGTGCTTGACTAATAACATATATAGTTTCCGCTTGATCGGAATTGATTCTATGATTGAATAGCATAAGTGCTACTTAGTAGTATAAACTCGGAGAGACAGACAGAGAGGGACTCTTTCATACCTGCTAACTCCTAGGATGAGAAGCAGGTCCCTTGTTTTTGGCAGGAAGAGTTCCAGCCTTTGTTGCCCCTCGGTAGAGTGAGTCTACTTAGCGAACTGGCAGGACGCGGAGATCGATTGATCAATATGAATCTCGAGAGTGGATGGTTGATCGCCGCCTCCTTGTTCTGGAGGCTCTCCGGCCGGGGGGGCTTGCTATCGTAATCCTTTCTCCCGGTGTATGTGAAAAAGAGTGACGAACTCCTTTTTGTTCGGTCATAGGTTGGTCCAAAGAACGAGAGCCGGCTTCCTTAAGTCCGTTGTTCCTCAGTAGCTCAGTGGTAGAGCGGTCGGCTGTTAACTGATTGGTCGTAGGTTCGAATCCTACCTGGGGAGATTTTCTAGTTCTCGCTTTTCTGACCTAGCGACCCCTGTCCTTCTCCTTAGTTTCTAAACTAGCAGAATCGTGGAACATCAAAAGTGGGAAGTTTCTTGTTGGTTTTTTTCCTCACTCTCGTATAGGTGAATTTGGTTTGTTCCATTCTTAGGGAGAAGAAGGATCCACTGGGAATGAATGGGAAGACTGGAGTAGTATCTTCATTAGCCGGAAGGAATTAGTCCCACTCATTTCATTCATTCAGTGCCTGCGGTGAGGCGCGACCCACAACAAACGAAGGGGGAAAGCTTGCTTTGCTTGCTGTAGCCCTATTTGAGTATCTAAGGCTTGGTAAGCGTAAGCTATTTAAGTAGGCTCGAGAAGGGTAGGCTCGCAGCTTCGCTCAGCAGAAGAGCCTTACTTTCCTATTCTATTAGTCAAGCGCTAGCGCCCAACCTATACCCTATACAAGGGCTTTGAAGGGATAGGGGAAGGGAAGAAAACAAAGATGGTCACTCCTTTTAGGAACATGGCTCGTTCATTCACTTGCTCATGAACCCGCAGCTTCGCCAGAAGCGACGAAGGGGGGCCGGGGAAGGCCGACGGCTACATGAGGGGAGGCTATCATAGAAGCCTTGCCCCTTGCTTTACAGATATTGTTATGACTAAATGACTAGATTCTCCCGGAACGCTAGCTAAGCTAATAGTCTTAGTTCCCTTCAATGAAATCAATAAGCTTGTTTTGATTGATTCAGAGCGCCGCCCTCCTTCTTATAACCCATTGAGGGGGGCCCCGGCCCGGGAAGGGGAGAGTGGCCGAGTGGTCAAAAGCGGCAGACTGTAAATCTGTTGAAGTTTTTCTACGTAGGTTCGAATCCTGCCTCTCCCACTTGTTTGTTGTAGACTTCAGAGAAGAGAAAAGAGGCATTCGTCAGCGTAGGAAGGCCAACCGAGCCGAAGCTCTTTCTTTCTTTTTTTGGCCGTGTCGTGAAGTGAAATTGTATCGTATGTTAGTAAGAGAGGTTGGCGAACTACTACGATCTAGAAATCCCCCATCTATATCCAATCCCAACGAGAATAGAAGCGAGTCGCTTCCGGCTTGGCTTGTAGTCGTAGTCTTTTAGCTTATGGAGCCGCCGGCCTTCCTACACGCGCGCGCCCGCAAGAATGCCTCCCTGGTTCGGGACGAAGCCAAGCCGATACATACGATAGGCGAAAAGGAAAGACCCCCATTTAATTAGCGCCTGGGGAACGCAAGTTTTATCGAGGATTGGAGAGGAGAGGTGGAATAAAAGAAAAAGGCTCGGGATGGATTTAGGAGTCTTTGTGCGAGCCGTATGCGGTGAGAGTCGCACGTACGGTAACGAGGGGGGTTCGCGTCTATACGTGTAGTGTGGTGGTTGGGCCTACCTACCCTATTTGTTCCATGATCTATGGGTCTACTGGAGCTACCCACTTTGATCAATTAGCCAAGATTTTGACCGGATACGAAATCACCGGTGCTCGATCTAGTGGTATTTTTATGGGGATTCTATCTATCGCTGTAGGATCCCTATTCAAGATCACTGCAGTTCCTTTTCGGGCGGCTGTAGGACAGACGGCCGCCTATAGGTGGTAGGGTAGGGTGGGTGGTACCGCTCAGATTGCGGCCAATCTTCCTAACCGCGCGCGGGCCGCGCTTAGAGCGCGTGAAACTCATCACTACCTCGTAAGGGCGTTGAGACCATAGCATGTTACACGAAAGCGCCGCTTTCTCTGTAGTGTTGTCACACAGCTGCCCGCCTAGAAGAGCCACTCGCTCTGTAGTGTTGTCACACAAGATAAGCACGCCGCCCGCCTGCTGGCCGGGCGAATCGAAGTTATCTTCCGGTCAACTGTCCACCCAGTCAAGTGCAAAAAACACAGTAGAATCACGCAACGCACGCTACTGGTGTGCTTCCTGCTCGCGAGGAAAGAAAGAAGGGCGACAAAGTGAAGTTCAGATTTGACTGTTTGCAGCATGGGAGCAGATTACCCAAAAAATACCTGGGAACAATGAAAAAAAAGATATCTCGGTAACGAAAACTATAGGGGGCTGTATTGGCGAGATCCAACGGTGAACAGCTGCCCAAAAGAAAAACCGCCTGGAAGTCCGAGGACCTTTAGTACTGTACTCTACCCCCGAACCAGCAGCCTTCGCGCCAAGCAAGACCGCCCTTGTCCCTTTCCTTTCTCCATTCCCCCTCCTTCTTTGCTTTGTTCCAATAGAGTCTAAGGCAAAGCAAAAGTGGTTCGTATGCCTACTTTACCTACTTGACGAAAGGGAACGAACTTTGTTTCGTTTCCGGGTTTATGGATTGGATTCAGTCAGCGTCACGACATAATCAAAAGGAAGGAGTGACACTTTGGTTACCGGTGAACGTTTCTAAAGGCGGCCCTCTCGAATTTCCGGCTGTTTTCTAGATTGAAGTAGCCCTTCGTCGCCCTACCAAACGAAAGAAGTCGCTATCAAACAGCTCGCCCTACTGAAGTACCAAAGGTGCGCTCAGCCCGGTGACTAAGAAATGGGTTTGCATTTGAATTTAAGTGATGAGGTCGCAAAGAGAGAAGTAGGGCTCTTATTTTACTAAAAGAAAAGTTTGTTCTTCGCTTTCCTTTAGAATGAAAGTCGCTATGAAGCCCCTACTACTTACTTTTGTTTGATTCAAAAGGCGAACAGCCTCCCCAACTAGTCGTATGGGGCGGGGTGCTTGTGATAAGCTGCCTTGGATATGAGGAATTATTAAAAAAAGGAAAAGTCCGGTATTTTACGAAGATCTTTCTATCAATAGATAGGAATGAGCGTTCGATATAGGGGATAGGATCCATCTGCTCTTTATGAACGCGGAGCCCGTTCCGAATGCTTCTTCGATCCGGAAGTTATCGCGAAGATAATAAGACGGTGCTCCCCCTCCCTCTGTCTTTTCCCGCTTTGCGAATCTTCCCCTCTAACGCGGGCCGGGCGGCGGCGGGCGCGGGAGGAAGAAAGCTAAGAGAAGACGCTCTTCTTTTAGGTCCTTTTTTTTTCAGTGCAACACAGGAAAGCGCCCTCTTTTTGTCATCCCTGCTGCTTTCCATATTTTGTATGGAACGCATGGCGGAGCTAGGACCCTTCAAATCATGTTTGAGCTTATGTTCAAACCAACCCCACCCCCTATTTGAGTCAGGCTGGAAAGAATGTCCGCCAAGTTCAGATAAGGGAATGCTTCCCCCAACCATTAAAGGAAAGGCTCGACGAGGGGAGGGAGATGCGGCGGGGGAAGGAAAAGGCTTTCGGAGATCGATATTTTCTTTGTTTTTCATCGAAAACGAAGAAGGCCGAGGATGGCCTACGGTGCGTCTTATCTGAAGGGAACACGCTTTTTCGACCGCGGCGGTATGATTGTCGGGCTCTCTCCTCGTTCTGCCCGCTGGCCTATTGGGATAGCAGCCTTCGGGCTTTACCTGCCCTTTCTAATAGAATAAAGAATTCCGGCTCGGCCCGGGAAAGCGCTGGCAACAACAGAAAGGAAGGGGTCCATGTAGCTGCTGCGCCCGCCCCCCTCTTAGTCAATGGGGCAGCAGGTTCGGCATCTACTACAAAAGAGAGAATCCACTTCAGACAACCACGCCTCTGCTAGGGCAGCGCGTGGAATGGCCGAGAGCGGACCTTTTTGGATATATAATCCAAGTCGAGAGTAGAGTTACGGGAACAGCCGTCTGATGGAAAACGACTTTCACGTTCGGTTCAGAGAGCACTTTTTTTGTTGAGAATTCGTCGTTCCCTTTCGTGTGAATTCCCCAGCGGCGAATTAAAAACTTGTGGGCCCTATCTATTCCATCTCTCGAGCCCCGAAGAAAACCACCCACCCCCCGGATTCCATATCTCTTTTGACTCTATATATGTGGGCACCTGATATCTATGAGGGTTCACCCACCCCGGTTACAGCATTCCTTTCTATTGCGCCTAAAATCTCTATTTCTGCTAATATTTCACGTGTTTCTATTTATGGTTCTTATGGAGCTACATTGCAACAAATCTTCTTTTTCTGCAGCATTGCTTCTATGATCTTAGGAGCACTGGCCGCCATGGCCCAAACGAAAGTAAAAAGACTTCTAGCTCATAGTTCAATTGGACATGTAGGTTATATTCGTACTGGTTTCTCGTGCGGAACCATAGAAGGAATTCAATCACTACTAATTGGTATCTTTATTTATGCATCAATGACGATAGATGCATTCGCCATAGTTTCAGCATTACGGCAAACCCGTGTCAAATATATAGCGGATTTGG